ACAACCCAAAGTCATCATTCTGTTTGGTTTGCACACCCAAAGAATTATTCCCTAGGTCTGCAAGAAGATCAAAAAATACGACATTGTATCAAAAATTATATACAAAAAAATATGAGAATATCCTATGGTGTCGAGGGAATTGCACGCATAGAAATTCGAAAAAGAATTGATCTGATTCAAGTCATAATCTATATGGGATTCCCTAAGTTATTACTAGACGGTGGAATCCGAAGAGTTGAAGAATTGCAGAGGAATATACAAAAAGAACTGAACTGTTTGAACCAAAAACTCAACATTACTGTGACAAGAATTCCAAGCCCTTATGGACAACCTAATATTCTTGGAGAATTTATAGCGGGGCAATTAAAGAATCGAGTTTCGTTTCGAAAAGCAATGAAAAAAGCAATAGAATTAACTGAACAGGCGGATACAAAAGGAATTCAAGTCCAAATTGCAGGACGCCTCGATGGAAAAGAAATAGCACGTGTCGAATGGATCAGAGAAGGTAGGGTTCCTCTACAAACCATTCGGGCTAAAATTGATTATTGTTTCTATACAGTCCGAACGATCTATGGGGTATTAGGCATAAAAATTTGGATATTTCTAGAGGATTAATAAGAATACGTTACTTGTCTTTCTTCTTTATGTGATATCCATTGCAAAAAAAATAAAAAACAACAAACTCTTTGCTTTCAGTCTTTTTTTTATTTCTGAATTTTTTTTTAATGACAATTCTTAATTTCTATAGGATTGCATAAAAAAATGATTAATGATTTTATAGAATTGCTATGCTTAGTGTGTGACTCGTTAGTTTTTTTGAGAAGATAGGATTAAAAAAAGGAACCGACCTTTACTATGAACTCATTACTATAGAACTAATAACCAACTCATCGCTTTGCATTATCTGGATACCAAAAAGCAGTCAAAATATGATATATTGATCATATACTTGTAGCAACTGAAAGATTTCTTGTATTGCATAGAAAAGAAAACCAATCGAATTGTGATAGAAAATAAAGTATACAGATAAAAGGAAGGTTGATAGAAAGCTAGAAAAAAAAATGGAATGATATATAATTCCAATATGTATGGAAGGTTTATGAGTCTTCTCAGAAAAACACAAATCAAATAAGGCAAGGCAATGTAATAAAGCATCAATACGGATTGATCTAGTTATGGGCGAATCAGTTCGTTCATATAAAAATAAAAAATAATCAAGAGCCTCGAGCCAATAAAGACTGAGAAGATTGACTCAAGAAAAAATCTTCTGCGGGGGCTCCGTTGTAGAATTCAAACCTAACCATGAATTGAGAAGCAATGGGAACGAAAGAACCCACGAATACGGGGGATTCCATTGAAAAACGAATCTTAATAATTCATTGGGTGGGATGGCGAAACGAACCAGGAACCAATTTATTTATTCCCAAAAGGCATGAACAAATCCTACAGCTGAAATAGATTTGAAAAAGTCAATATTCGCCCGCGAAGTTTTTTAGTAGATTACTGCTATTCAATCTCATTCGATTCTTTTCTTTTTAATTTTGAATAAAAAATCAAAGCAAAAAGAAATAACAAAAACACATTCTTCATAAATCAAATTGATTTAAATGTTTATAAATCCAAACAAGATATCAAAACAAGATATCAAAATTTCGAATTTAGAATAGATTAATTGAAATCTTAAAAAATCCAGGATTCAGTATATTTTACGAAAATTCGAAAATTGGAATCGTTTCGTTCGCGAGGAGCCGGATGAGGAGAAACTCTCATGTCCGTTTCTGTAGTAGAGATGGTATGGAGAAAGAACCATCCACTATAACCCCAAAAGAACCAGATTTCGTAAACAACATAGAGGAAGAATGAAAGGGATATCTTCTCGAGGAAGCCGTATTTCTTTCGGTAAATATGCTCTTCAGGCACTTGAGCCCGCTTGGATTACATCTAGACAAATAGAAGCAGGTCGGCGGGCAATGACCCGAAATGTGCGCCGTGGTGGAAAAATCTGGGTATGTATATTTCCGGACAAACCTGTTACGTTAAGACCTACGGAAACACGTATGGGTTCAGGGAAGGGATCCCCCGAATATTGGGTAGCTGTCGTTAAACCAGGTAGAATACTTTATGAAATGGGTGAAGTTGGAGAAAATATAGCCAGAAAGGCTATTTCAATAGCGGCGTCCAAAATGCCTATACGAACTCTATTTATTATGTCAGGTTAGACAGGTAGACCGACGGAAAAAAGTCTTAGAGATAAAAAAACAATTGTGGGTTTCTTTTATTTTGAATTTGAACAAGAATATTTCTTTTTTTTTACTTCGACTTTCTCTTTGCATTGAAAGAACAGATTCAAAACAAAAATGATATGATTCAAGCTCAAACCCATTTGAATGTCGCGGATAACAGCGGGGCTCGAAAATTGATGTGTATTCGAATCATAGGAGCTAGTAATCGCCAATATGCTCATATTGGCGACATTATTGTCGCTGTGATTACGGATGCATTACCAAACCCATCTCTAGAAAGATCAGAAGTGATCAGAGCTGTAATTGTTCGTACTTGTAAAGAACTTAAACGCAACAACGGCATGATAATACGATATGATGACAATGCAGCAGTTGTTATTGATCAAGAAGGAAATCCAAAAGGAACTCGAGTTTTCGGCGCGATTGCCCGAGAATTGAGACAGTTAAATTTCACTAAAATAATTTCATTATCACCTGAAGTATTATAGTATCACATCCGACTTAATAGAGTAGAGTCCTACTCGTCTACTTAGTTATTGAATGAAATATATAATAGTGAATCAAATTTTATCTGACGCGTATCTCTTTATTTATTTCAAATATTTGAAAATTCAATAAAATAATTTGAAGTATTTTATTGTTTATATTATTAAATAATATAAACATTCTTATTGTTATTGAGTTATTGAATATTTTTTTTATTACATAAAAAGTAAAAAAAGCATGTTGATTAGATCAAAAACGTGGAGGCAACAAAAATTAAAATTTATCATGGGTAGAGACACTATTGCTGACGTAATAACCTCTATACGAAATGCTGACATGAATAGAAAAGGGATGGTTCAAATAGAATCTACTAACATCACGGAAAACGTTGTAAAAATGCTTTTACGAGAGGGGTTTCTTGAAAACGTGAGAAAACATCAGGAAAACAACAAATATTTTTTGATTGTAACCCTACGACATAGAAGGAATAGAAAAGGAATGTATCCAACTATTTTAAATTTAAAACGGATCAGTAGGCCTGGTCTACGAATCTATTCTAACTATCAACGAATTCCTAGAATTTTAGGCGGGATGGGAATTGTAATTCTTTCTACTTCTCAAGGGATAATGACAGACCGAGAGGCTCGACTGGAAGGAATTGGTGGAGAAATTTTGTGTTATATATGGTAATCCTTCTTATATCTGAATTGTCGCAAAAATAGAATTGACTATTTGTCAAAAGAAAAAAAGACGTGTTAATTACTCTTAACATTATTTGATATTTCGAGAGGTTTTAACTAAAACGAAAAGAACAAAAAATGGATTCCTAATTCATAATAACAAGGATTCGAATGATTAGGTGCTTTTTTTTTAACCATCAGCATTTCTTTGATGAGAATACAATTTGAGGTTGGGGTTTCAAATTTCAAGAAATTGATTTTCTTCCAATAAGTATACTCAGAATTCAGTTTAGGAATGACAACTATGAAAATAAGAGCCTCCGTTCGTAAAATTTGTGATAAATGTCGATTGATCCGTAGGAGAGGACGAATTATAGTAATTTGTTCCAATCCGAGACATAAACAAAGACAAGGATAATCTTTTGAAAATGGACTCTATAACATAAAGTAACCAATACAAAAATAGGATCTGTTTTGACATGAAATGGATATATCCATATACCTCGAATTTCTCGTTATAAGATGATAAAGTAAAGTATGGCAAAATCTATACGAAGAACTGGTTCACGGAGAAATGCCCGGATTGGGTCACGTAAGAATATACGCCGAATACCAAAGGGCGTTATTCATGTTCAAGCAAGTTTCAGCAATACCATTGTGACTATTACAGATGTCCGAGGTCGGGTAATCTCTTGGGCCTCCGCCGGTACTTGTGGATTCAAAGGTACAAGAAGAGGGACTCCATTTGCTGCTCAAACCGCAGCAGGAAAGGCTATTCGTACAGTCATAGATCAAGGTATGCAACGAGCAGAAGTGATGATCAAAGGTCCCGGTCTCGGTAGGGATGCAGCATTACGAGCTATTCGAAGAAGTGGTATACCATTAAGTTTCGTACGTGATGTAACCCCTATGCCCCATAATGGATGTAGGCCCCCTAAGAAAAGACGTGTATAGAAATAAAAATGAAATAGATTTCAAGAGAAATAAACAATTCAATGATCTGATCAAATAATATTAATATGGTTCGAGAGAAAGTAAGAGTATCTACTCGGACACTACGGTGGAAGTGTGTTGAATCAAGAGCAGATAGTAAGCGTCTTTATTATGGACGCTTTATTCTGTCTCCACTTAAGAAAGGACAAGCCGATACAATAGGCATTGCAATACGAAGAGCTTTGCTGGGGGAAATAGAAGGAACATGCATCACCCGAGCAAAATTTGAAAAAATACCACATGAATATTCTACGATAGTGGGTATTCAAGAATCAGTACATGAGATTTTAATGAATTTGAAAGAAATTGTATTGCGAAGTAATCTGTATGGAACTATCAACGCGTCCATTTGTTTCCAGGGCCCTGGATGTGTAACTGCTCAAGATATTATCTTACCAACGTCTGTGGAAATCATTGATAACACACAGCATATAGCTACACTAACAGAACCAATTCATTTTTGTATTGGATTACAAATCGAGAGAAATCAAGGATATCATATAAAAACACCCAAAAACTTTCACGAAGAAAGTCATCCTATCGATGCTGTATTCATGCCTGTTCGAAATGCAAATCATAGTATTCATTCTTATGAGAA